AGGATTTTCAGTCCTCTGCTCTACCAACTGAGCTATCCCGACCATTACCGACGCATTATCCTCATAATACTAGATGACTTGGGTCTATGTCAATTAAAAATTCAAAATGAAAACAAAAAAAAACGAAAAAGTGTTAAATTAAAAGTCTCGAACGGGAATTTCTTGGATCTTCACTTCAAAAGGAAGATTTTGTAAATTTCAGTATGAGTAATGATATGGATTATGAATCATTCAAATAGGTATTCCTTGCTCAAGGGTGTTGATTTGTACGTATATCATATATATATCACAATATATCACAAGACTTGTGATAAGAGAACAAAATTCTGCTAGGATACGCTTGGAAAATGGAAAAGAATAGGATGAATGAGAAACATAAGGAACTTTGAACCACTAACAAAAAGGGGTAGGATAAAATAAATAGATAGCAAACGGGCTTTTTTGGGTTGGGGATAGAGGGACTTGAACCCTCACGATTTTTAAAGTCGACGGATTTTCCTCTTACTATAAATTTCATTGTTGTCGGTATTGATATTGACATGTAGAACGGGACTCTATCTTTATTCTCGTCCGATTAATCAGTTTTTCAAAAGATTTATCAGACTATGGAGTGACTGATTTGATTAATGAATAGTCTATTGGATTCTTTCTTCAACTTGGAATCGAGTCACAACAATTCTTTTTATTTTTCATATAAATTGATTTTGCATATAAATAAAAAAAAAATACGGGTTCGGGTCGTCTGTTTTGAAATAGTTTTTCATTAGTATACCTATTTATTTTATATTTATTTTATATAGGTATATCTTGCATCCTTTCTGGAGTTTCGATATAAGGATTCCTTTACCAACAGTCAACCCCATTTGTTAGAATAGCTTCCATTGAGTCTCTGCACCTATCCTTTTTTTTTCTTATTCTCGCTTGCTGAACCTTTGTTTATTTTCGTAAAATAATAGGATTTGGCTCAGGATTGCCCATTTTTCATTCCAGGGTTTCTCTGAATTTGAAAGTTATCACTTAGTAGGTTTCCATACCAAGGCTCAATCCAATCCAATTAAGTCCGTAGCGTCTACCAATTTCGCCATATCCCCTTTGTGTCTTGAGATTAGGATCTCATTAGGATGCCCTTCCTTCCCCCTTTCTCCTTCCTTTCCCCTTTCTTTCATTTATTTATTTTCTTTCTTTTTATGCGAAAACCGTTGAATTTAGTAGATATAGATACTGCTTCTTATATCGAAGGGTCTTTACCTATTTTATTTCTTGTTTGTTTATCTTCTTTCGTCTCTATCGGAGACCCGTATTTATTTGGTCCAATCAGAAAATATTTTCTCATTTCTGTATTCGCAATTCAATATAGATGGATATTCCATAACATATATATGCCCCTCTTACTCTCAGTTTTCTCAGGCAATTTGGTGGAATACTCGAACGGTCGATTCTTTTTTTTTTTCGTCTTAGTTTCCGCCTTTATGAATGAAAACAAAAGAAAGGAGTCTCTCATTATGATCTGGATTTCATTTCTATGGGTTGCATCTTTTCTTTTTTCTTTAATTTCATTTTTATTCTTATCCTTTTATTAGACTATCTTATATAACCATAATAAGATAACTAAAAAAAGAAAAATGAAAATTGAATTTATTAATTATGTATTTTATAGTCTAATAGCTAGAACTAATTATTTAATAGCTAGAACTAATTATTCCATTCATTTCTATTTCGAATTCGAAGATAATTTGAATTATTTAGTCTAAAAAACAAAGTTTCATTCTAATTATTTAGTTATTTAGACTTATAACGTATCCTTTCTATAATGATAATATATATAGAAATGCATAAAAAGATTTGCACTCTAATTATCTAATTATTAGATTCTATTTAGAACTCTAAACTAAATAGAAATAAATGTAATCTATAGTAAATCTATCTATTAAATGAAATCTATATCTATATAAAAAATTATATATATAATTCATAATTCAAATGTAAAATAGACTAAAAAAATACACTAAAAAATACGAAAAATAGAAAAGAAAAATATAGTAATATTATACTAATATATACTACTAATATTATACTAATAACTAATATATATATAATACTAAATAGAATAGACTAATAGAATAAATATAACATATAATGGAATAAATAGAATAATGGAATAAATAGAAATTCAAATAAAATATATATAGATAAATAATAAATATATAGAAATATTATTCTAATTAGAATTCATTTTTATAATTAGAATAATATTAATAATATGATTCAATTTAAATATCATTTTTAATATGATTAAAATAGAATTAAATAATTAAAAAAAAAAATAATTAAAATAATTTTTTTTTTTATTTTATTATTCTATTCTGAATTATTATAGTCTAGCAATATTAGATTGAATATTAGATTGAATCGACCATTATTATATTTAAATATGTTATATTATATTAAATATTAAATATGGCATTTAAAATTAGAAATTCTAGTTTTTATAAATTCTAGT